GTCTGTTTTCAAAGCACGAAGAGTAATTGATCAGATTCGCGGACGTTCTTATGAGGAAACACTCATGATACTGGAACTAATGCCTTATTGGGCATCTTATCCCATTTTAAAATTAGTTTATTCTGCAGCAGCAAATGCTAGTCATAATATGGGTTTAAATGAAGCTGATTTATTTATTAGTAAAGCTGAAGTCAATAGAGGTACTATTGTGAAAAAGTTAAGACCCCGGGCTCGAGGACGTAATTATCTGATAAAAAAAACCACTTGTCATATAAAGATTTTTTTAAAAGAAAAATCTAAAATTTAGATTCCTATTTAGAAAAAAAATGGATGGAAAAATAATAGAAAAATATGGGACAAAAAATAAATCCACTTGGTTTCAGACTTGGAATAACTCAAAATCATCATTCTTTTTGGTTCGCAAAACCAAAGAATTTTTCCATGGGTCTACAAGAAGATGAAAGAATACGGAATTGTATTAAGGACTATGTAAAAAAAAATAAGAAAATATCCTCGGGTTTAGAAGGAATTGTCCGTATAGGAATTAAAAAAAGAATAGATTTGATTCAAGTCATAATCTATATTGGATTTCCCAATTTATTAATAGAAGGACGAACACGGGGAGTCGAAGAATTAAAGATGAATGTACAAAAAGAGTTTCATTCTGTAAATCGGAGACTCAACATTGCTATCACAAGAATTGAAAAGCCTTATGGACAACCTAATATTCTTGCAGAATATATAGCTTTACAATTAAAAAATAGAGTCTCATTTCGAAAGGCAATGAAAAAAGCTATTGAATTAACTGAACAAACGGGTACAAAAGGAATTCAAGTGCAAATTGCAGGGCGTATCGACGGAAAAGAGATTGCACGTGTTGAATGGATCAGAGAAGGCAGGGTTCCTTTACAAACAATTCGCGCTAAAATTGATCACTGTTCCCATACAATTAGAACTATCTATGGAGTCTTAGGCATCAAAATTTGGATATTTGTAAATCAAGAATAAGAAAATAAGAATAATGGACCTTTCTTTATCTCGCCATTCTGCTCATCGATAGAAAAAATTTAGAAACTCTTTTCTTCTTTTTCTTAATCAAAGAAAAACGAACAATTATAATTATATAAGGTTGAATAAAAATTTGATTTACCCTTTATTTAAATTTAATTTATATTTTAGTATAATTGCTATGCTCAGTGTGTGACTCGTTAATTTTTTCTTTAGAGTTGAGATTTGAGATTGAAAAAAAAAGGCTGACCCCACTATAAACTTAGTAACTATAAAAACTAAAGAAACTCAAAACTAATAACCAACTTATTGCTTCATATTGTCGAGATCCCAAGAAACAGTCACTATATGACTGAATCGATCATATAGTTGTAGCAACTGAAATTCTTTTCATAAAAAAGAAATCTGATTATGAATTGTGAAAAAAAGGGATGTGGAAAAAAGGAAGGATGATAGAAAGAGAGAATAAAGATCTCAATGATATATGATTCCCATATGTATGGTTTATGAAGAATTACCCCATAAAAAAGGCAGTGTTATAAAGCATCAACATCAAATAAAAATACAAAATATACAATTACAATAGAATAAGAACTATACAAATAAAAAATAGAAAGAAAATAGAAACATAGAAGAAAATATAAGAAATATACTAAAAAAAATTAAATTAAAATAATAATCTAAAGAATCTAATCAATATGGATAATATAGTCAGTCTATTATGTATGTAATAAGATAGATAAAGAAATAATAAGATATCAAAGATAGAAAAATAGATAATAGAAATAATAAAAAATAGAGAATAATTGAATTGAGCTTCGGGTTAATAAAAACTGAGGAGATTGACTCGGAAACAAATAACAGATTTTGTTGAGAGCTCCATTGCAGAGTTCAGGCCTAAGCATTAATAGAGAAGCTATGGGAACGATGGAACCTGTGATTACATAGGATTTTCTTGAAAACGAATCAATCCTAATGATTCATTGGGTAGGATGGCGGAATGAACCAAGAAAAAATGGATTTCTTCTAAATGGTCATGAATTGACCCTACAAATGAAGGAGGAAAGAGTCAATATTCGCCCGCGAAACCTTTCTTTATTTTTATTTAATTTAAGAATTTTATTTATTGGATAACTTTTGGCGTGATTCAATAGAGGTAAAGTAAAATACTTTAGAAATTTTGATAAAAGAAAGAAGCATTATATATACAACTACCTATGTAACAAATTCAATAGAAAAAAATTAGTATATTCTTTCTTAGAATGAAATACAGAAATACATGTGTATATGTAATATTATTGAATCATTTCATTCGCGAGGAGCTGGATGAGAAGAAACTCTCATGTCCAGCTTTGCAGTAGAGATGGAATTCAGAAATAACCATCAACTATAACCCCAAAAGAACCAGATTTCGTAAACAACATAGAGGTAGAATGAAAGGAATATCTTGCCGAGGCAATCATATTTGTTTTGGCAGATACGCTCTTCAGGCACTTGAACCTGCTTGGATCACAGCTAGACAAATAGAAGCAGGGCGAAGAGCAATGACACGATATGCGCGTCGTGGTGGAAAGATATGGGTACGTATCTTTCCCGACAAACCTGTTACTGTAAGACCTACAGAAACACGTATGGGTTCGGGCAAGGGATCCCCCGAATATTGGGTATCTGTTGTTAAACCGGGCCGAATACTTTATGAAATGAGTGGAGTATCAGAAACTGTAGCCAAAGCTGCTATGGAAATAGCTGCATGCAAAATGCCTATACGAACTCAATTTGTTATTTCAGGATAGGTAAACAAAAGTAAAAGAAGAAGGAGTATTGAGAATGAAAAAACAACCACGGATTTCTTTATCTCTGGACAGACAATATTTCTTTTTTCCATTATTCCTTGCATTGAAATAAGAGATTCAAATAAAAATGATATGATTCAACCTCAGACCCTTTTGAATGTAGCGGATAACAGTGGAGCTCAAGAATTGATGTGTATTCGAATTATAGGAACTGGTAATCACCGATATGCTCATATTGGCGATGTTATTGTTGCTGTAATCAAAGAAGCAGTGCCCAACATGCCTATAGAAAGATCAGAAATAATTAGAGCTGTGATTGTACGCACGTGTAAAGAACTCAAACGTGATAATGGCATGATAATACGATATGATGACAATGCAGCGGTTATCATTGATCAAGAAGGAAATCCAAAAGGAACTCGAATTTTTGGTGCGATTGCTCGAGAATTGCGACAATTGAATTTTACTAAAATAGTTTCATTAGCACCCGAAGTCTTATAGATGAAAAATTAGGATATATCCTATCTATATCTATTCTATATCTATAATCTATCATATGGACATATGGAATATTTATAATATTCAAATATCTGAAATAAATTCGATTAATAGAATAGATAGAATAGATTGTGTCTCATGCATATACTTTAAATTTCTAATAATTTTTTATAATTTAAGAATTTCAAAAAAAAAAATTCAATAAAAAATAAAACAAAAAAGAAGCATGTTGATTATATCAAAATTAGGAGGCACCAATAACTATAGTTCGTCATGGGTAGGGACATTATTGCCGATATATTAACTTCTATAAGAAATGCTGACATAGATCAAAAGGGAAGAGTTCAAATAGTATCTACTAATATCACTAAAAACATTGTGAAAATACTTTTACGAGAAGGTTTTATTGAAAATGTTCGAAAACATCAAGAAAGTCAAAAAAAATTCTTGGTTTTAACTTTACGACATAGAAAGACTAGGAAAGGGAATAACATAATTTTAAAGCGTATCAGCCGACCCGGTCTACGAATCTATTCCAACTATCAACGAATTCCTAAGATTTTAGGCGGAATGGGAATTGTAATTCTTTCTACTTCTCGAGGTATAATGACAGATCGAGAAGCTCGACTAGAAAAAATTGGAGGAGAAATTTTGTGTTATATATGGTGATTCTCCTGAGTACCCTACCTAATTTTCTCTCGAACTTACTATTTGTAAAATAGAAAGGAGAAGCAAATTATAGAACTCTTCCTCTATTAGTTGATACTTAAAGGGGGTTCCCTGGAATGAAAGAACAAAAATTAATTCATGAGGGTTTAATTACTGAATCACTTCCCAACGGTATGTTTCGAGTTCAGTTAGATAATGAAGATCTAATTCTAGGTTATATTTCAGGAAGAATCCGGCGCAGTTTTATACGTATACTACCCGGAGATAGAGTCAAAATTGAAATGAGTCGTTATGATTCAACCAGGGGACGTATAATTTATAGACTTCGCAAAAAAGATTCGAACGATTAGATCATTCTTTTAAACATCCTTTTCGTAGGGATATAATTCGAAGTTCAAAAATGCAATAAACTGATGAAAAAAAAAATAAATTCAGAATGAAAGTAAGGAATGATAAATATGAAAATAAGGGCTTCTGTTCGTAAAATTTGTGAAAAATGTCGCTTGATTCGTAGGCGGGGACGAATTAGAGTCATTTGTTTCAATCCGAGACATAAACAGAGACAGGGGTAATCCTTCTCAAGTTTTAAATCAAGAACTTTTTAAAAGAAAAACTCATGTACATGTAAAAAGAAAGAATTTGTTTTCATATGAAATGGATATTCCTGTATCTGTATCTTTATGTAGATTTCTGATTCTTCTTTCTTTTTATTTTATTCTTATGAATATGATCTAATAAAATATGACAAAACCTATAGCAAAAATCGGTTTACGTAAGAATGCACGTATTGGTTCAAATAAGATTGAACGTAGAATACCAAAAGGAGTTATTCATGTTCAAGCGAGTTTCAACAATACTATTGTAACTGTTACAGACGTACGAGGTCGGGTGGTTTCTTGGGCTTCCGCAGGTACTTCTGGATTCAGAGGTACAAGAAAGGGAACACCCTATGCTGCTCAAGCCGCGGCATTTAATGCTATTCGTACATTAGTTGATCAGGGTATGCAACGAGCAGAAGTTATGATAAAGGGTCCAGGTCTCGGAAGAGATGCGGCATTACGAGCCATTCGTAGAAATGGGATGCTATTAAGTTTCGTACGTGATGTAACACCCATGCCGCATAATGGATGTCGCCCCCCCAAAAAAAGACGTGTGTAGAAATAAGAATTCAAGAGATTCCAAGAGAAATAAATGATTCAATGATCTGATCCAATAATCATAAATAAAAGAAAAATAAGAGTATGGTTCGAGAAGAAGTAGCAGGATCCACTCGAACACTACAGTGGAAATGTGTTGAATCAAGAGTAGACAGCAAGCGTCTTTATTATGGTCGTTTCGTTTTGTCCCCGCTTATGAAAGGTCAAGCCGATACCATAGGTATTGCCATGCGAAGGGCTTTACTTGGAGAAATAGAAGGAACATGTATCACACGTGCAACATCTGAAAATGTGCTGCATGAATATTATACAATAGCAGGTATTGAAGAATCAGTACATGATATTTTAATAAATTTGAAAGAGATTGTATTGAGAAGTAATCTCTATGGAGTTAGGGACGCATCCATTTGCGTCAGGGGTCCAAAATACATAACAGCTCAAGATATCATCTCACCACCTTCTGTAGAAATAGTTGATACGACACAGCATATAGCTAACCTGACAGAACCAATTGATTTGTGTATTGAATTACAAATCAAGAGAGATCGCGGATATCGTATGAAATCCACAAACGACTCTCACGATGGAAGTTATCCTATAGATATTGTATCTATGCCTGTTCGAAATGCGAATCATAGTATTCATTCTTATGGGAATGGGGATGAAAAACAAGAGATACTCTTTCTAGAAATATGGACGAATGGAAGTTTAACTCCTAAAGAAGCACTTTATGAGGCTTCTCGCAATTTGATTGATTTATTGATTCCTTTTCTACATGCAGAGGAAGAGGACATGAATTTCGAGGAAAATGAAAACAGATGGAATCTGCCCCTTTTTTCCTTTCAAGACAAATTCACTAATCTAAAGAAAAACAAAAAAGGAATTCCATTGACATGTATTTTTATTGACCAATCAGAATTGTCTTCCAGGACCTATAATTGTCTCAAAAGGTCCAATATACATACATTATTGGACCTTTTGAGTCACAGTCAAGAAGATCTTATGAAAATGGAATATTTTCGAATAGAAGATGTAAAACAGATATTAGGCACTCTACAGAAGCATTTTGCAATCAATTTACCTAAGAAAAAGTTTTCATTTTAAATCCATTGGAATTTTTTCTTTTTTTAGTTTTTAGAAATAAATAATAAATAAAGAATAGAATAAGTTTTTAATCTCCGACACGGTCCATATATTTGCAGAATAGATCATAATAAGATTGATGTATCTAGGGAAGATCCAGATAAGATTGATGTATCTAGGGAAGATCCAGAAGGGAATCTTCCTTAGATACTTATGTCGTGGTATTTCACGGTTGAATCAATTTAAAAAAGACCTAAAGTTAGGGATTTCTCAATAGGTAAAGTTGCTCCAATACCTAACCAAAGAGCTACTGCGGTACCGATCAAAAAGACTGTTGTAGCTACTGGACGACGAAATGGATTTTGGAATTTATTGACATTCTCCAAAAAAGGTACTGTCAATAATCCTATTGGTACTGAAACCATTAAAAGAACACCCAATAACTTATTAGGTACTGTGCGAAGTATTTGAAATACGGGAAAGAAGTACCATTCGGGTAATATTTCCAACGGAGTTGCAAACGGATCCGCTGGTTCACCGATCATTGACGGCTCTAGAACTGCTAAACCCACATTACATGCAATAGTGCCTAGAATTACTACTGGAAAAATATATAAAAGATCATTGGGCCATGCAGGTTCTCCATAATAATTATGTCCCATCCCTTTAGCCAATTTAGCTCTTAATACAGGATCATTCAAATCGGGTTTCTTTGTTATTTGGATAGGTGAATTCTTGTGGATCCATCCCCCAAAGGAACCGGACATGATAATTTTTTATCATCCGGCTCGAGCAAGAATCAAAAGAATCAAAGAAATAGATCCATAGAACATAAATAGGTCCATAGAAGATCTATATTTCATACATATATAATGTAGAATGACTCTATGTAAGAAAAGATTTATAAAATTATAAAATTCCATTTCCCCAAGTTTCAACGATTCATTATTAATTGCAAAGAATTCAGTTCTGGCAACAAGGAAATGCTCAATATCCAAGTAGGCTTACAAATTTGATCATGATCAAGTGCTTTTTGGATTGTCTCATGTCTTTTGGTTGGTATTTATCCCCACAACATCTCGATTGTATTACATACAAAAATACAAAATTTTTACTTGTTACTAATAAAGTCTAGCCCCTGTTCTTCTTTAGATCCCCTATTTAACTCCAATAGTATCATAGATTCAGGATCGATGCAGAGGAAATGAATGCATCTACATACTATAAAAAACTTACTAAGATTACTATCAAATTAATACGAAATATTAATACTATAAATTAATTATAAGAAAATTACTAAAAAAAAAAAAAGAAAAATCAAAAAAAGTGGAATAAATAGAACATTGGATCATTCTATTCTAGGGATCTTACGGAGCCTGTTCATGCATGACATGATTCGGGTATGATCATAGAAAATATTCTCCTCAAGCGAACCGGCCTATCCTATGCTACATAAAGGGACTGACGTGATGGTTGGATGCGGAGACACGTTAGGTTGTGAATTCCAACGTGGCGGATAAAATCATATATCTGCATGGACCAATCAATAGTTCAAGTCACACACTCCCATAATCCATCCTCTTTTAGAAAAATATACTTCAACTATTTGATTCGTATCAAATAAACAATACTTCAGAGTTGAATAGAAGTATCCAAATAACATGCCTTATTTTTAAATAATCCATATTTGTAGCAATGAAAGACTCTTGTTCCTCCCCGATATGATAAATTACAAATATCTATGATCTGCCTTCTCTATAAAGGACCCGAAATACCTTGCTTACGTATCATTGGAAAGTGCATTAACATAAATACGGCAGTAAGAAGAGGCAATACAAAAGTATGTAAACTATAAAAACGAGTCAAAGTAGACTGGCCCACACTAGCACTTCCACGTAATAATTCTACCAAGGGTGATCCTATTATAGGAATAGCTTCAGGCACGCCTGTTACAATTTTTACTGCCCAATAGCCAATTTGGTCCCGAGGTAAGGAATAACCAGTTACGCCAAAAGATGCGGTCAATACACCAAGAACCACCCCTGTAACCCAAGTTAATTCGCGGGGTTTTTTAAAACCACCTGTAAGATACACACGAAATACGTGCAAGATCGTCATTAGAACCATCATACTTGCTGACCATCGATGAACTGATCGAATTAACCAACCAAAGTTGACCTCAGTCATTATGTATTGAACAGAGGAAAAAGCCTCTGTAACAGTTGGACGATAGTAAAAGGTCATAGCAAAACCCGTAGCTACTTGTACTAAAAAACAAGTAAGCGTAACCCCCCCTAGACAATAAAATATGTTGACATGAGGAGGAACATATTTACTAGTTATATCATCTGCAATCGCTTGAATCTCGAGACGTTCCTCGAACCAATCATATACTTTATTGAGATAGGTAACCCAAGAAAGACTCCCCCTCTGAGAGCCGTATATGAGAATTTCATCTCGTACGGCTCAAACCGAAACACACAAATACTGGGTTCAACGGATATGGAATAGAGAGTTTCAAACTTCTTGTGGCTTAGCCGCTTGACTTGGTTTGACCCAAAGATACGAAGTAATAAAAATCCGGAATCTCTTCTTTGTGATGATAATGCTAAGAAATAAAATATCAAGTTGGCTCATCCATCTTTCTTTATGTTAATCGTGACAGGCCTCTTGAATCTTCTCTTCCCTATCTTTTTTTTTTGTTTTTTTTTTTTTTTGGTTTGATAGGAATTCTCTTGTTGAGACCCTATGAATCAATTGAAACCTCAGATTCATACTATAACCACGATGATTTAAGAAAGCCAAAACGAAACTCAAAGGTTTTCTGAGTAAAAACCATTTGATCATCACTTCTTCAATGAATGTAATAACTCAACAAAATATAGAGAAAGAGGTTTATTTTGGTAAAAAGAAGTATGAAAGAAAAATTTTCTTTTATTTATAAAAGACCTATTTCCATTCTTTTTTAATCCGGTTGCGAGGTCTGAATAATAGGTATGAATCATAGTTCAAATATTTCTTTTCTTGATCTATTCTATATAGTCCGTGCTTCAGAGACTATAATAAATATCTGACGAGGTAGAATCATCTTGATAGAGATGACAGGTCCATTCTCTGTATTATCAATAGGATCAATTATAACAAGTCACACGCTCATATTCCGGAAATGAAATATCAAAACAAATAAATTTCACGATCGAACTACCAGAATGAAATCCAAGTCTTAGGTAATATTAAGTTGAAGTATTAAGTATTTTAAGCATTAAGTAAGTATTAAGTAAAATAATATTTTTTGATTTAAAAACTAGGACTTCCTAGTTTTTATGAACTAATTCATTGAAATTCCATCCAGTAAAACAGATGAATTATAAATTTCTAAAATAATAGATAGAAATATTGCAAATAGAGCCATTGCAACTCCCATAAGTGGTGTAGTCCCCCACCCTGGAGCTACTTTTCCATATTCCGAATTCAATGGTTTCAATAAACTCCCTACGCCAGTTCGTCTTGGCCCAGATCTAGAACTACTCTCAACGGTTTTTGTAGCCATAAATCCTCTTTCATCATGGGTTGAAATCTGTTGACTTTGTATACCATTCCGTTGTAGTTGTAAATAAACGACATTATCGTGATCCTTTGTGATCTTGAAATTATCGAAAAAATGGAAACAGCAACCCTAGTCGCCATCTCCATATCCGGGTTACTTGTAAGCTTTACTGGGTATGCCTTATATACCGCTTTTGGGCAACCCTCTCAAAAATTAAGAGATCCCTTCGAAGAACATGGGGACTAGTTGAAGTAATGAGCCCCATATTCATATTGGGGCTCATTACTTCAATGGAAATAATGAAAAATCATTTCATTTTTTTAGTTGGAACTTTAGGTGGTTCTCGAAAAAAGATAGCGAAAAAAATTATCCCTAAAGTTGAAACTAAGAGGAATGTATAAACCAATGCTTCCATAGATTCGATCGTGGTTTACAATTATAGCTTCCACACCTATTCATTTTGGATCATTTACTAAAGAAATTCTAAATTTAGATTTACAATTTACTATTACTAACTATTACTATATATGACTATATATATAGTCATATCTTATTAATTCTATTTCTTCTATATTTATATTGTATTATTCTTATTCGATTTCTAATTTTTTTTATATATTATTCTAATAGTCTAATAAAATATATTATTTTCTTTCTATCTATTTATACATAAAAATAATAAAAATATAGAAAGAAAATAGAAAATAAATAGATATTTATCTAATTTCTATTTTCTATATTAGTATTGGTATATTAGATTAATAATTAGATTAATATATTAGGAAATATTGAATATGAAATGAAATAGATAATAGATTCAATTAATATAGAAAATAGAAATTCTAGCTTAATTATAGAAATTAACAAATTATAAATACTAAATAGCTAAATACTCTATATAAATATAATAGAAAAATATAATAGAAATCTAAATTTATATACTCGAAATACCAGAATAAAATAAAAAAAAATAGAGGCAAAAGATGGCAAAGGAATTTTGTATCAGACTACTTGTTTCCTTGTAGTTGGATCTCCAAGTTTTTGGAATGCTCCAAATTCCACTTGAGCATCCAAATCTGGATCAATACCAGCAAAAACATCTCTGAACAAGGTTCTGGCGCCGTGCCAAATGTGTCCGAAAAAGAAGAGCAAAGCAAACGTAGCATGCCCAAAAGTGAACCAACCCCTTGGACTGCTACGAAAAACACCATCGGATTTCAAAGTAGCCCGGTCTAATTCAAAAATTTCACCTAATTGGGCACGTCTAGCATATTTTTTTACAGTAGCAGGATCACTATAAATGACTCCATTGAGTTCGCCACCATAGAATTCAACAGTTACCCCTACTTGTTCAACACTATACTTGGATTCTGCTCTTCTAAAAGGAACATCGGCCCTCACAATTCCGTCTCCATCTACCAAAACTACTGGAAATGTTTCAAAAAAGGTAGGCATACGACGTACAAAGAGTTCACGCCCTTCTTTATCTCTAAATATGGGGTGCCCTAACCACCCAACAGCTATTCCATCCCCGTTATCCATTGAGCCTGCTCTGAATAATCCTCCTTTCGCCGGATTATTACCAATGTAATCGTAAAAAGCTAATTTTTCGGGAATTTTAGACCAAGCTTCCGACAAGCTCAGATTTTCGGCTAGTCCGGCCCCAACTCTTCGATATATTTCTTGCTGGAAGTACCCCTGATCCCACTGATAACGAGTGGGGCCAAATAATTCGATTGGGGTAGTTGCTGAACCATACCACATAGTTCCAGCAACAACGAAAGCTGCAAAAAAAACAGCAGCAATACTACTGGAAAGCACAGTTTCAATATTACCCATGCGTAATCCTTTGTATAGACGTTGAGGCGGACGGACACTAAGATGAAATAGACCCGCTAATATGCCCAATGTACCTGCTGCAATATGATGAGAAGCTATTCCCCCCGGAACAAAAGGATCAAAACCTTCCGCACCCCACGCTGGATTTACAGATTGTACTTTTCCGGTTAGTCCATAAGGATCAGATACCCATATTCCAGGACCATATAAGCCTGTTACATGAAATGCACCAAAGCCAAAGCAAGCGACTCCTGAAAGAAATAAATGAATTCCAAAGATCTTGGGCAAATCTAAAGAAGGTTTTCCCGTACGTTCATCACAGAATATTTCTAGGTCCCAATACACCCAATGCCAGATAGCTGCCAAGAAGCACAAGCCAGAAAACAAAATATGTGCCCCTGCCACGCCTTCATAACTCCAAATGCCCGGATTCGTTATAGTTCCTCCCGAGATACTCCAACCCCCCCACGAATTAGTTATTCCTAAACGAGTCATGAAGGGTATAACGAACATGCCTTGTCTCCACATTGGATCAAGAACAGGGTCAGAGGGATCAAAAACCGCTAATTCATATAGAGCCATCGAGCCGGCCCAACCAGAAACTAGAGCTGTATGCATTATATGTACAGAAAGTAATCGACCGGGATCATTCAATACAACAGTATGAACACGATACCAAGGCAAACCCATGTAAATACCCCTTTCTGAAAAAGAAATAGACATTATGTAACTTTATCGCATTGGAAAAGACTAGACCGTGTATTTCACCTGTTCGGTAGATTTTGTATAGGAAAAGATTTATATTTATTTGTATTCCCTTCTTTTATTTTTAATGAAATAGAAAGAGAAGGGAACAATTCTATTTATTTCTATTTAGAAGAACAAAGAGAAACAGATCTTATTCTATACTCGATAAGTATCAATACGCAATGGGAGGATTTTGAGGGAAAAAGAATGCATAGATACTTTTTATAATTTGAAATCATTCGAACAATCAGCTGATCTGATCGATTCCGTTCGTTACAATTTTTCTTTATGTCTTCCTCTATGAATCTTCCAGTCCTATATTCCTATATATAAAGTATATATCTATATACTAATATTCTAAATTAGAATCTATATACTTAATATATACTCTAAATATATACTCTAAATACTCTAATTCTATCTAGATAATAATATATCTATCTAATAATATTCTAATAATATTAAGTTCTATTTTCTATAATATATAATATATAGAATAGAAAATTCTAATATAGAATAGAATATAGAAAGAAAATTAAAAGATATAAAAATAGAATGAATATTATAGAAAATAAATATAAATATATAGTATATATTAGATTAGAATATAGAAATATGCTAATACTACTAATGCTAATACTACTAATACTAATATTCTAAGATACAAAAATAGAATATAAAAATAGAAAAGAAAGAGAAAAAATGATGAAGACAATAAAACCCATTGTTACGTTTCCATATTAAAGTAAAGTATAGTACTTCATTTTTTTTATCTTAATGCCCATTGGTGTTCCAAAAGTACCTTTTCGGAATCCTGGAGAGGAAGATGCAGCTTGGGTTGACGTATAGTGCGACTTGTCAGACATATGGATCATATGGTATTTTTCCGTTATCTCCCCCGATCGAGTATTCTCTATTTCGCCCAATCCAATAAATAGATATTCAATCTTGTATTGATTGAACAATCAATAATTTGGAGCGTGAAGCACAAAAATTCCTATTGGGGATGAATATTATCAATTAAAATAATTGATGGTTTACTTGGACTGATAAAGTATCCAGGCTCCGTTCAGAGAATACCAAATTGGAAATGGTAAGAGTAAAAGTAATAGAATGGGAGTGTAAATGTAGTAATATAAATAAGAAATATTAAAAATATTAAATAGAAATAGAAAAAAAAATATAAAAAATAGAATAATATTAGATAATTAAATAAGAAATATTAAATAAAGAATATAAAAATAAAATAGAAATTTAATTAAAGTATTAATAAATTATGAAATTCATTAATAATTAAATAGAATATAATATAACTTACTATAATAGACTATAATAGAATATTCTAATAGAATCTATGTATGTAGAATATATGATGATTGCACGATTACCACTTGTATCATAGACTATTCCTATACTTACTATAGGGATAATAAAAAATTACCTACCAATGGAGTAGTATTATTAATACATCGAATATTTTGGGGAAAGTTATGAAATAATTGAAAAAAAAAGAAGTGGTACTGGAATCATTTGACCTATATGCGCAAATGGAATTCGGGCAAATCTTCCTCCGGAGTAGAACAAGAACCTAAAAGAATTGAAAGGGTCCATTCAGGAACAAGAAAATTACATCGTAATTTGAATTTCGATGAAACAATACATCAATGAGAAGTTAGTTCAATAAGTTCATAAAATTCTTTTTTATATTCTACATTATAGAATATAGGGAAGGGGAAGGAGGGCAAAACTCATGTTAAAAAAAAAGAAATAGGACTGGAATCAATACATTGATTTTTTTTTCGCAATTCTTTCGAACCGTATGCATCCAAAGGTGCACGTACGGTTCCTCAGGGATACAATTTTTCCCTAATCAACCGACTTCATCGAGAAAGATTACTTTTTTTAGGCCAAGAGGTTGATAGCGAGATCTCGAATCAACTTGTTGGTCTCATGGTATACCTCAGCATAGAGGATGATACTAGGGATCTTTATTTGTTTATAAATTCTCCAGGCGGATGGGTAATACCAGGAATAGCCATTTATGATACTATGCAATTTGTGTCACCGGATGTACATACAGTATGTATGGGATTAGCCGCTTCAATGGGATCTTTCATTCTGGTTGGAGGAGAAATTACCAAACGTCTAGCATTCCCTCACGCTTGGCGCCAATGAGTTTTTTTTATTTGAGAAAAAAATACTATGCCTTCGCTGTATCGAATATGAATCAAATAAAGAATAAGTAATAATAGCATGGCACTTCGAGTTCGATATGAACAAACCATTAGTGTTTTTTTTCTAACATGAGATTTTGTATCGAGATAGTAGTATGAAAGAAGGGTTATTCCCAAGTTGATTTTATGTGTCAAGCAAGAGTCAATTTCAGCGTCACAAACCATTATTCTTCCACACCAGAAGTATCTTTCTTATTTTTATGTTATGATAAGAAAGAGTCAAAAAAATGGAAAAAATAATTTTCTCCTTCTTGGATCATATCAAAAAGAAACTTTGGGATTGCTAAACCACAGACGAGATAAATAGATAAACATATAAAGCAACAGAACCATCATAGTATCTTTTTTACTACTACGAAAGGAAGGGTGGTAAATGGATCATTTAACGATTTGGATCGGATGGGTTCTTTTTCTTCTTTTCGATAGAATTTCTTCTATCGAAAAAATAAATTCCATTGCAGAGCCGTATGCAATGTACAAAAGATGCCCGTACGGTTGTTTAATTCTATTTTTTATTGTTATTTTGATTATCCCTTACTTTAACCCAATCGTGCGATATATAGATATATATAGATAGAAGAACCATTCATGATGTTATATCAATATCATCAGGGTTATGATTCACCAACCTGCTAGTTCTTTTTACGAGGCACAAGCAGGGGATTTTATTCTGGAAGCAGAAGAACTATTGAAGCTTCGCGAAACTCTCACAAAAGTTTATGTACAAAGAACAGGTAACCCTTTATGGGTTATATCCGAAGATATGGAAAGGGATGTTTTTATGTCAGCAACAGAAGCCCAAGCTTATGGCATCGTTGATCTTGTAGCGATCGAAAATGAAAATACTAGGGATTCCATATAAATATAAGAATTCCGTTTCAAAATTTGAAATTTCCGTGTGAATAGAAATCATTCATAATCATCAATCATCAGGTTAAGATCGATCTAAGCCAACCCGCTCTATTCTATCTAGAATGAAATTCTATAGACACACCATGCCAACCATTAAACAACTTATTAGAAACGCAAGACAGCCAATAAGAAATGTCACGAAATCTCCCGCTCTTCGAGGATGTCCTCAGCGTCGAGGAACATGTACTAGGGTGTATGTGCGACTCGTTCAGTTCAGATCATGATGAGTTTGAAGAAATGCAAAAGTATCAACGACCACTATCAATGAATTAGGATAGATAGAGTGGAAGACGGCCATTTAATTTACCAGTATCTAAAAATGAAGATTTATCATCTACCTAATTATGTTATGAATTTATGGTTTCTATTGGTGCAAATCCAATCACTCCGTTTGAGATGAAAAGGAATTCTCCATTGGTAACAAATAGTTATCCATTAAGCGGAGGAAAAAGGTTATGCTCCTATTCCTTTTCTTGAAAAAACGGACTAACAAGGTCAGCTACCTAGCCAACTTTCAGAATTAAATGCCGTCACTGTATGGATAGCTTTTTTTGTGAAAAGGACTATTACTTTCTAATTCGAATTGAAAAAAGAATTCTAATTGAAAAATGGATGGGTAGAGCCAAAGAGTGTGAACTATACAAGTTCATAATAAAATTCGATGAAATGAAAGAAGAGGCTCCGGTGTATAGAGAGGACCTCACCGTTTCAGAAGTTGCCATAGAAACGAGGAAACCCACTATTCTTTTTTATTTAGTAGCAGTCGAATTTCTTATTTACAGGCGAGATACCTTGAAGAAAGAAAAAATCGTGGTCGGGAAGGTCATAGTCGCAAAAGCCATTGGAATTTATATTTTATATATTGGAAGAATCCGCTTTGTTATTAATTGACCGGAAGAAAAGGATGACTGAAAGAAGAGAAATCAATTAGTTATTCAAGAAAGTTTCATTTGATTCAATGACCAGAGTTAAACGAGGATATACAGCTCGGAGACGTCGAAAAAAGATTCGTTTATTTGCATCAACCTTTATAGGGGCTCATTCAAGACTTACTCGAACGACTATTCAACAAAGAATGAGAGCTTTGGTTTCCTCTCATCGAGATAGGAGCAGGAAAAAGAGAGATTTTCGTCGTTTGTGGATCACTCGGATAAATGCGGTAACTCGTGAAGATAGACTATTCTATAGTTATAGCCTATTCATCAACAATCTGTACAAGAGACAATTGCTTCTGAATCGTAAAATACTTGCGCAAATAGCCCTATCAAATAAGAATTGTTTTGATATTATTTCAAATAAAATCATCAATCAAAAATAAAAAAAATACAAATCAAATAATCAAATAAAGGAATAAAAAAATCTTAATAGAATCTATTATACATGAAACAAGAATGATTGAAACAGGATTTCCCGGAGAAAAGACTCCGGGAAGATAGAATAAAAAGAAATTAAGATTTGAGTAGTAAGAATAAACGAACATTTTTCAAGAAAAAAAGATTTCTTCCCCATTTTTCCTTTTTTATAATACAAGAATCAAATCTGGATTCTAGTTTTTTCGAGCAAAAATTAATATAAGCTTGAGTTCCAATTGGAGTTTTGAGGAGTATATCTATTTATTTTTGGTTCTAGGACCTGTAGTTCTAGGGATCGACTCCACTCTCTCCAATTGTTTCTCATTATTACGAAAAGGTAACAAAGATAAAATACGAGCTTGTTTTATAGCAATAGTAATTAATCGTTGTTGTTTCAAGGTCAACCTATTCGTCCGTCTAGATAAGATTTTTCCTTGTTCACTAAGAAATCGACTAATTAAACTCATGTTTCTATAATCGATTCGATCCCCCGATCCAATTGGGGGTAAACGCCTACGAAAAGATCGCTTGGATTTACGAAAAGGTTGTTTGGATTTATCCATGGTTTGCTTATTCCTTGTTTGTTTATTACTTCTATATAAAAGAATCTATAAAATAGAATTCTCTTTTTTTTTTTCTTATTCATTTAAGATTCGACCAAAATAGGATTTGGTTTGTATTATATATGTTAAGATGTAAAGTTCTTACTCTTCCCGCTACTTGGAAAAATCACACACACATTCCGTTCCACCTATTTCTTTATTTCCCCATGAATCGTATACTTTTGACAATAGCGACAAAATTTTCTAAATTCTAGTCGATTGGGTGTATTGTGTCGATTCTTTTGAGTAATATATCTAGAAATGCCCGGCGATTCTTTATTGACACCCTTTTGAACACAACAGGTACATTCCAAAATCACTATAATTCTGATATCTTTACCCTTGGCCATGAACCTCCTTTTCATTTTGGATCGACTTCACTTTAGAACTCTCTTCATTTTCTTTTTGTTTGATCCGAACCCAATAAAAAAAAATCTATATTCTATATCTAGACTGTATTAATAAAAGTTACTAACTAGAAATGTAATTTGTAAATATTTTCTTTTTCGAATTATTAGAATTTGAATGACTTCGGAGTACTATAATCTAAAATAGAATTACTATGAATAACTATAAAGAAAAAGAGTCATATTCATTAATAGAAGAATATTAAGAATATCGTAATAATTAATTAATACAATTTTTTCTAACTATGAATTATTCCTATCCTAATCTCAGTATTTTATTCTTTCTATGTTAAAATTTCGTCGCCCCTAGACTGGATCCACATTTCCATTTCTTTTCCCCAAAATTCTATCGTAGATTCACTGTATTTTGACTGAGGCTCGATACATTCTTTCTCTTTCTTTTTTTTTTTTAGGATAGGAAAGCAAAAGGAAGCAAAATTGGAGCCATGTTACGTAGAATTGTATCTCAAATCTCCTTCATTTTTTCACAGATCAATACAAGAATTCAATCAGGATGAAAAAAAGGGGAATGACAAGGCATCCGGAAATAAACGATTAATTTCTATCAATAGACCTGCTAAAGACCCAAACCATAGAGTGGTTAGCACAGGTGCCGTTGAGAGATATGTTTTTATATCTCGCATTGAAAATCCTCCTTCTTCTTTTATTTTCTATTTTTTTCTTATTTATTTTAATTCTTTATTTGTATTGTATATTGTAATACATATATAGTCCTAGTTCGATATTCTAATACATAGATCATAGATAATCCGATATTTTAGTTCAAGATCATTTGTTTTTGCTTGAAATAAAATTAGAATGAGGAATTACTAACTAAAATGCATATGTACAATGACCCAGCAGATTCCATTTTCCCGCTCCCTAAAAAAATGACAAGAACATTTTCTACCTATCTATATAGGTAGAGCAAAAAAAAAGGATGTGGAAAACAAGACATGTATTTTATACAATGACACTGTACAACAATTTTTAAAAGGGATGTAGCGCAGCTTGGTAGCGCGTTTGTTTTGGGTACAAAATGTCACAGGTTCAAATCCTGTCATCCCTACCTATTCTTTCTCCTATGGACAGTTACGAGGAATTCATTGAGTAAGATCGGGAAATTTTGGACATAATCTTTCATTTGTACATACTATATGTACATGTACACAAGACCCCTCGGGGGTAAAAAAATACTTTTCTTTACACTTTACAATTGTAATCGTATCTACTGTTATAGGATATAAGAAAGCGCTCTTAGTTCAGTTCGGTAGAACGCGGGTCTCCAAAACCCGATGTCGTAGGTTCAAATCCTACAGAGCGTGATTCCGTTTATGTTATGTCGAATTACAATGAAATAACTTAACAAAACAAAGTCTAATTGCAACTTAAATTTGACCTCCTCCTTGTAGGAGGTCAATCAAAAAAAGAAATGTTACTCAATCAAAGGTCCAACTGATCACCGCGCCTGTATTGTAAATATGCAGTTACAAATAATCCTGTTAAAGTAATAGGAATTAGACCTAAGACGATTCCAAATAGAAAAACTTCAATCATTTCAATTTATTTTAGGGAATAATTTCAATTTATTTTAGGGAATAAAAAGATAGGTAAGATCTATCCCTAAATATTAATCTGAATTATCCGTGAATCTCAATGACCGGGAATTTGCAATTGAGAACCATAGAATAACTGAAATAAAATATTCTGGGAGGCTTTGATTTTGATTTTTGTAAATTGTTTATTGAATTTCATTCATTTCAAATAAGTCGTATCTTGTTCAAACCAATAAATATAGCTGGGGTTATAGTTGAAGCAGCCAGTAAAAAACCAAAATAACTAGTTAGAATAGGCATGAAAGAGCTAAATTAGATATGTTCTTTTAATACATATATGAATAAAACATTTACCTAAGTCTCAATCCAGATATGACGGTAATAAAAACTAAGTTAAAGAATTCGTTTAGTTTCAATTGAAAGTTCTTGATTCATCAGTCATTATAGACGGACGCTGAAAAAAAAAAGAAAATCTTGACTTTTTCAAAAAATTGAAAATTATTGAATATTTTCAATTGAATATTTTCATTTGATTTTTATTTTCTTTCTTTATTTGATATTTGATTTCGGGCCAACTCGATTCAAAGAATAGCAAC